TGGATCGTTTTTATTCTATTCTTAATTCATATAAATTCTTGAGAAAGATTTCTGATTCGAATCCAAGGTCCTTTATAAAATATAGTTCTGCTTTTTTTCTATTCTCTATCTAGAATAGATATATAGAAATAAATTGCGTCCAATAGGATTTGAACCTATACCAAAGGTTTAGAAGACCTCTGTCCTATCCATTAGACAATGGACGCCCTTCATTCCTATTTTCACATTTCTTTTTTCATAAAAAAATATGACGTATTTGAGGGAATACAATAAACAATAAAAAGAAGGATACATATCAAAAAGGATAAGGCATCCGTATATCCTATGAAGTGAAGGAATAGACGGCATAAACTTAAGGAATGAATATATAGCGGGTAGCGGGAATCGAACCCGCATCGTTAGCTTGGAAGGCTAGGGGTTATAGTCGACGTTGGTTGATCATTTTTAACATCTCTAATTCAAAACCGAACATGAGATTTTGGTTTCATTCGGCTCCTTTATGGAAGATCTATGTATTCCCACCAGAGAAAAAATGAGATCCATAACATCTATGTCAGCTTTTTTTACGAATGCATCTAAAGCTACTTGCTTTTTAGATGATCCCTCTAGAAGAGGGGGATTCTATCAAATCTTTCTAGTCTCTAGTCTAGTTACTTCGTTCCCTATTTCTTTTCTACTCGTGGGATCCTAAGGAAAATAATTTTGTTTCTACCGAGCTGAAACAAGAAGTCGAGGGTTCTAGTAAACCAAAACCATCATTTTCTAGCTATTTGGCTTCAATCTCCCCCTTTTTCAGCGCAAAAATTGAAGATTTAGTTACGATTGAAAGTTTTGTACTATCATCCATAGATCCTTTATTCATACTCATTCAATTGGAAGAATTGAAAGTACCCAATCAAAAAAATTATGCTTCTCGACTCCATAATCCAATTTTTTTATTAAAATTCTGATTAAATTTTGGATTGACTTTTGGATAGAAATTCCGAGAATGTATATTCTTTCCTCAAATGTTCTATTGAGGGGTAAAGGATTAAATCTTTTTAAGAAATAAAGTTTTTGATCAGAATGGAATATATGAAATATGAAAAAAATGGAAAGACCCCTTAACTATTTAAGTTGTTAATAGAACGAATCACACTTTTACCACTAAACTATACCCGCTACGTATTAATTATGTATTTAATATATATTAAATATGAATCAAATACTGAACTTCAACTTTCATTTAGAATGAAATTTGTTTTTCATTGATGAATTTCCAAATCTTAGACTTAAGAATAAGAAAATAAAGACAAAAAAGAATAGTTTACTATATAATAGAATACTATTACTAGAACACTTTTACTATAAATTTTAATAGAAAGACTAAATATTCTAATTTATACTCTAATTTACTAGAATTACTATAGAATATATTCTATAGAATCTAGAATATTCTAGATTAATCTAGAATTTTTGAAAGAATTTCTAAGATAATTTCTCCATTAGAATCTTATATAATTTCTAATGATTAGGAATGGCAATGAAAATGAGTCTTCTTGTTTCAATAAGAATTTTTATTCGTCGGAACAAAAGAAGTACTGGCCCAGCCAGTACTTATACTTAATCAGGTTGGCTTTTGTACAAAATAAAAGAAGTAAAGTATTCTTTCTATTGGAGAAATCTGTTTCGGATCATTCATTGAAGGAAAATAAAAATTGTTCTCAATCTTGACTTCACGTGTTAAATCACATGATAAATTTCCAATTTGGAATGGGGAGAGATGGCTGAGTGGACTAAAGCGTCGGATTGCTAATCCGTTGTACGAATTATTCGTACCGAGGGTTCGAATCCCTCTCTCTCCGACCCCCCTGATCACTTGAGATTTTATAATTGGAATAAATTTCGATTATTTTCTTTTATGAATCTTTTATCTTTATTTAGCATCTATTCCATTTATTTATACATTTACCTATGAAAAAATCAAGGAAAAAGTAAAAATGAATCTCATCTCTTTTTTTATTCTTCACGCCCAGGATTACGCCCCGGATCATTAGATAAGAATCCGAAGATGAAGAGAGAAACAAAGAATATTACTACTGTATAAACAAATAGTTTAAGAGTAAGCATTAAAAATCTCCAAGATAAGATCATTTTTTGTTTAAGGAAATAGATCACCTATTTTACGACACACACTATACACTATTTTTGACATGACGCTCCAAATTTCTTTCTATTTTTAATGTAATATTTTAATGTAACATTATGAATAATATTCGTTTTTTTGTTACCAAAAATTTCTTGCCATATCCATATCTATAATTAGGTATTGTATGGGATCTTCTAAAGGAAAGGTCAGAACAAAAGAAGAAATAAGCTGATTAGCTGATTAAAGATAAAGATCATCGCCCCCTTCCCTTATTCAAATTAAAATAAAAAAATACCAGAATTTCGCTTTTTGAATCGAGGGTTCCTAATGTCCAGACTTATCTGAATCTTATTTCTGATCTTATTGATTTTCAGAATCAAAAATTTATCTGTTTTTTATCGAAGAAATCTTGAATTGAATAGAGATTCCATTTTTATCGAAAACTTACAGCAGCTTGCCAAACAAAGGCTAAGAGAAAAAAGAAGAAAGGGATAACTGGCATAACGTCTACGATTGGATTGAAAAAGGCATAAGCCTCGGGCAATTTGGCGAAGAAAAAACTACTCGAATAAAGGGTAGAATTAAGACAGAGACAGATTAAACTAAAGATATTAAACATAAACAAATATTCTTTTCTTGTTCTTAAAGATTCAAATTAAATTGAAATGATAATAAATTATCAGATTGGATTGAGTTGTTTTTCTGAGGGAAATTTTAAAATAAAAAGGTAGATAAAAGAAAGAAATTCTTCTTTTTCTTTTACTTCTCCCCAATCAAGAAAGAATACAAAGAATTCTATTTTTATACAATATCTTAATTGAATTCTAAGTAATGATCAATTAATCTTTTTGATTCTATATCTATTGTGTTGAGTCCTAGCGACAACATGTCCTATATTTCTTTTGGTTGGTTATTGACGAATAACCAATATTTAGCTTAGTTTTTCTTAGACCAAATCAAAATGGGGCGTGGCCAAGCGGTAAGGCAACGGGTTTTGGTCCCGTTACTCGGAGGTTCGAATCCTTCCGTCCCAGATCGTTTGCATCAGAAACGAAAGATTCTTCTCTATTGAAATTTCATTAAACAATTTTCTGTTTAATGTTAGATATAGGATACAATGTTATCCAATCTGAATTCTAATAATCATATCTTTTTTTTTTTTTTACTTTATTTATTATTTTATTAAATTACTCAAGTATTTTATTCTTCAATATTTGTGATTCCTTTTTGTTAACGATTATTTGTTTTATATGATGGAGATGGATGCGAAAAGATCATAATTTTCATAATTTGAGGATTCTTTTTTTCTCTTTGATCTTACCTTATACGAGAGTTTTTCTACTCCAGAATTATGTTTTAAATTCAATGAAAATAAGAAAAATGAAAATTAGATTCAATTGGAGATGGTAAATAATAAGTTAATCATAATATTAGAATCATAAAATCATAATTCATAAATAATAAATGAGAAAATATTATGATTTACATAATTATGACATAAGAAAATATTGTATATTTTTCTTATGAAGAATATCTGATTCTTTCGTTCTTTTTCATTATTTCAGATTATCTTCTTATTCTATTATTATTTTTATTATTATTTTTATAATTGAATATTTATTTCATTGAATATTTATTCTATAATTGAATATTTCAATAGTAATATGAAATATTTAGTTTAGTATATTATTGAGTTAAAGTGGCTAAAAACTTTTAGCCATTCATGGGGATTTATTTTTCATTTGAATGAAAAGAAAGTCAAAGGTTTTTTTTGAGGTTTCTAATTTCTTTCTTTTTTTAACGAAAAAGGGGGATCTTTTATTATGGAAAATCCCGAAAGATCTGTTGAAGATGTAAATAAGTTTGCTTAAACCTGATTTTTTTCATGCGATATTCTTCATATGAGAAAATATGGGGTAATTTTCAGTGAAATCTTTTCCGGATAAACGCTTATATATAAGTGTATATAAGTGTAGATTCTTATGTATCGGTTCAGCCAATGACTATTCATGATTCCATATTGAATCAATTGCATACGGTTCCAAATTAAAATAAAATTAGAGGGATGTTATGGTAAAACTTCGTTTGAAACGATGTGGTAGAAAGCAACGTGCGACTTGAAGGACATGATTGGCTGTGGATTCTGGCATCCACCATTTTCTATACGAATGAAGATGCTCTTGTCTCGACATAGTTTGTTCTGCTAGGAACCTAATTTAATTTATCTTGGGTTGCTAAATAAAGATACTAATGGTATAGAAAGGTATAGCATATGATGGAGCTCGAGCAAAAATGATTCATTCATTTATCGGGGGAATAATCTAGGGTATAGTTACAATCAATAAGTTAGACCAACTTTGTAAATATATCATCTATATATAAATATAGATAAAAGGAGAGGTTCAAATTTGAACAAGTTTGAAATGAATTGAAATGAAAAAAAGTAAAATTTATCGAAATTTTCAAACTGTTTAGATCAATAGTGTATTACAAAGGAATCAATCGTTCGTATGATTTTTACAGAAAGAACAAAAGGTATGTTGCTGCCTTTTTGAAAAGGAGTAAGGATCACCGAAGTAATGTCTAAACCCAATGATTTAACAAAGCGCAAAGCAAAGACAACAAATTCCGGAACAAGGAAACACTATTTTCACTTGTCTCAACAATTGGATCAGAATGAGTAAAAAAAGAAAAAAAAAAAAAGAGATCCGAAAGGAGACAAAAAAAGAGGTTAGAGACAGCTCAAGAAATTCTAAAGATTTCCTTTCGAACTCTTTCAAAACTACCCAACTTGAGTTAGGAGTACGAATGAAATTTCTTTTTTCTGTAAAGAAGGAAAAAAAGGCTCAAATTACAGTCTAATTCTTTATGGATCCATTTCTATTTCTATCTATATAGATAGAAATAGAAATTCTAGAAATTAGAAAAATTAGAATCATTTTTTCTTGAGCCGTATGAGGAGAAAACCTCCTATACGTTTCTAGGGGGGCATCTTTTATCTACATCTATCCCAATGAGCCATCTATCGAATCGTTGCAATTGATGTTCGATCCCGAAGAGAAGGAAGAGATCTTCGAAAAGTGGGTTTTTATGATCCGATAAAGAATCAAACTTATTCAAATGTTCCTGCTATTTTATATTTCCTTGAAAAAGGTGCTCAACCCACAGGAACTGTTTATGATATTTTAAGGAAGGCAGAATTCTTTAAAGAATTTCGAGTTTCTTTTGATAAAAAAGAAAGAAAGGAAAAACAAGAATCATAGAATAAAGAATTACACGAAAGATAGGTAACTAGTTACTCTATCTTTAGTGTAATTCTTTATTTAAAGTTTCATCCTTTCTTTTTCTATTCATATTTCTTTATATATTTTTTTATTTTTTTCTTGCTTATTTTTGTGGAACCCCCTCGACAAGGGGGGTAACCTTTCTTTTTTTTTTTAGTAAATAAAGCCATATTTTTTCTATCTCTACCTTTTCCTTATTACTTCTTTTTCTTTCTGCTCGAAGTTTTATTCTTTCAAATACAACACAAATTTATATATAATTTATTTCTTTTTTTCTAAAAAGTCCATTCATATTGACAATGGCGTCTCAAACAAATATAATTTGATCGTATATAAATAGATCTTTTTACCCCCATTCCCTATTGGCTCTTTCCTTCACTTTAGTAAAATTGATGGGTTTGCTGGATTTTTTTTATTTCGATCTTATCTACACTTCATATTGATCCGGGTTGCTAACTCAACGGTAGAGTACTCGGCTTTTAATTGCGACTATGATCTTTTATACACATTTGGATGAAGGAATTCGTCTAGACTATTGGTAGAGTTTATAAGACCGCGACTGATCCTGAAAGGTAATGAATGGAAAAAAAAGCATGTCGTAAAAAGAATAAAAAAAATGATAATAAAATCATAGAAAAAGAAGATTTCTAGTACTCAGAATATAAATAGAATAAGAATTTTTCTTTTTTTAAAATCTTTAAAGTTCAGTAAAGTATTTTGGGTCTAGTGAATAAATGGATAGAGTGTAATCATTCCAATTCGAGTAAGACAAAAAAGCAACGAGCTTCCCTTCTTAATTTGAATGATTACCCGATCAAATTACTAATTATACGTTAAAAATAAATTAGTGCCTGATGTGGGAAAAGGTTCTCTTGTGAATTGTGAGTGGACCATTGATTCTTTTTTGTCTTTTTATTATTAATCCTAATTATTCTTTATTGTGGATTGGAGACGGATGTGTCTAAGAAATAGTATAGTGATAAAAAAATGAATTTTTTCCAAAGTCAAAAGAGTGATTGGGTTGCAAAAATAAAAGATTTTTACCCCTTTTCTTATTTTTATTATTGTTAGTCTAGTTTTAAATAACAAAGAAAAGAAAACCAAATTGGATAGAAAGGGAAAGGAAAAAGATCTGTAGATTGGGCTCTCTGTCTCCGGGGTATATATTCTTTATTTGTTCTTACTTTTATAGAATCTTTTACTTCTTAGATCTTCTTTTATTCTATTATTATTATAGTTTATTCGAAAATTCTAAATAGTAAAATAGTATTTTATTATAAGAGAAACACAACATATGCATACGCCGTTCTGACCATATTGCACTATGTATCATTTCATAACACAAGAAGTGCCTCCCTTTTTTGGTTATAGTAGAAATGTGTTTCAATGGCAGAATTACAAGGATATTTAGATTGAAAAAAGATAGATTTCGGCAACAAAACTTCCTATATCCGCTACTCCTTCAGGAGTATATTTACTCACTTGCTCATTATCATAGCTTCAATAGTTTGATTTTTTACGAACCCGTGGAAATTCTTGGTTATGACAATAAATCTAGTTTAGTACTTGTGAAACGTTTAATTACTCGAATGTATCAACAGAAATCTTTGATTTCTTCGGTGAATGATTCTAACCAAAATGGATTTTGGGGGCACAAGAATTCTTTTTCTTCTCATTTTTCTTCTCAAATGGTATCAGAAGGTTTTGGAGTCATTCTGGAAATTCCATTCTCGTCGCGATTAGTATCTTCCCTTGAAGAAAAAAGAATACCAAAATCTCAGAATTTACGATCTATTCATTCAATATTTCCCTTTTTAGAGGATAAATTATCACATTTAAATTATGTGTCAGATCTACTAATACCCCATCCTATACATCTGGAAATCTTGGTTCAAATCCTTCAATGCTGGATCAAAGATGTTCCTTCTTTGCATTTCTTGCGATTGTTTTTCCACGAATATCATAATTTGAATAGTCTGATTACTTCAAAGAAATCTATTTACGTCTTTTCAAAAAGAAATAAAAGATTCTTTTGGTTCCTGCATAATTCTTATGTATATGAATTTGAATATCTATTCTTATTTCTTC